ACAGAGGGCTGATCTTTGAATAGGGAAAAGGATGGATCCGCAGGGTCCCAAATGAATTGGCTTGTTCGAAAAAAGCCTTGTTCTTTGGAAGATCTATCTCGTGTCTGGTACTGCATGGTTCCACTCTGCAAGAACTCCGAATCATTCTCTTGAAGCTCATCCTCTTTATGATAAATGATCCATTTGCCCCGAAATGACCCAGTCCAATAGGGAAATCCCAATTCAGTGGGCCTTTCGATACAATCAAATCGCCATATTCTAGGAGCCCAAACTATGTGATTGAATAAATCCTCCTCTATCTGTTGCGGATCGAGGACCCCTTCCCCTTCTTCAAACTCCGATTCGTATTTTTCATATAGAAATCTCTGATCAACGATAGAACAAGATCCATTTTGCATCATATCTAACTGATTCCTTGGTTCGGACCGAAGAAGTAATGTCACTCGATTATTATCAAACTGACTGCAAGATTTTTCTGTCCGTGAGGATCCCGCCAGAGCCAGAGCGCCTTCTACTTCTAATAGTAATAATAGTAATAGGCCATGAACTAGATCAGAATCGTTCTCGACGAATCCATAAGAAGTGATCCAATTTTTTTCATCGTGTCTGGATGAAGACCAAAGATCTTGAGCGACCGATCCGGCAGAACAACTCAAAAGATAAAGAAGTATCGTTAATTTCTTCATGCTCGTTCCAAGTTCGAAGTACCATTTGTACAAATAAGAATCCCCTCCCTTACATGATTTCTTCTTCATATAGATAGATATAGGATCTATGGGGCAATTACTTAGAAGTACATTTTGTGTAACAGCCCTTCCTATCTGATAGAAAAGGATCCCATGATCCTGAACCGATCTTATCTGGGATCGAAAATCCCAAGTTTTTCTATGAAGAGCTGATCTAATTGTATTAGTTTCTATAATGGATTTCTTCTGTGTAATACTAATTGATAGGGCCTCATTGATAAGTGCTACAAGATCTCGCGCATTGGAACCCATGGTTATGGACCCGAATCCGTTAGTATGGAACATCTTCTTTTCCAAGTGAAATCCTCTAGTATATGAAAGAATGAAAAAGTGCTTTCGTTGTTGTGGAAGAAGAAGCCTTCGTATCTTAATGCATGTATTGAATTTCTTTGGAGCTATTAGAGCGGGATCCACTTTTTGGGGAATATGAGTCGAAGCAATAACAAGAATCTTTCCAGTGGAACATCTTTCACAATCCCTGGAGAGATAGTTCTCTAATAGATCGAGGGATAAGTAATTCGACTCATTCACATGCAGATCATGAATGTTTGGAATCCATATTATGCAAGGAGACATTGCTTTTGCTAATTCGAATTGAAGGGTGATATCAAATCGGTCTATTTTCGTCGTCATATACATAGTTAGCACATTCGTCATAGTTAGCAGCTCCGTATCAATATCAAGGTCATCATTACTATCATCAATATCGTCACTATCATCAATATCGATATCATCAATATCGATATCATCAATAGGATAACCTTTAGGCTTGTCATCCAGGAACTTGTTCGGAAATACCGTAATGAAAGGAACATAGGAGTTTGTCGCTAGGTATTTGACCAAACAGGATCGTCCAGTTCCTATAGAACCTATCACTAAAATACCTCTAGAAGGGGATAGGGCTAAGCGGAGCGAAAAGGGTTTTCCATGAGGAGATGGGGAATGAAAAATATTAGCCCCACACAAGGTTTGTGAATAAGTGATTGTATGATAATGAGCAAGGAATATCCGTCTTTCTGCTAAACAGGATCTATTGAACTCATAATTCATTAGATCCTTTTGATGAATGTCAACTAAGTATCGTAAGGAAATTGATCCCGGTTGTTCAATCATTTGATAACCAGAGTCATTCTTTGATAAATGATCACTATGAGTCAGACTCAATAGAATTTGATCAATCCTTTTTTCTGTCGTTAAGGTGGAGAACTGAACCAAGAATTCTCTTTCTTCATCATCAATCGAATCACTGTTCGCGACCCAGAATTCTATTTTATCATCAATCCAATCACCATTCACGTTTTTTCTTTTTCTTATCAATGAATAGATCTCTTTACTTGTACGACTTAGATGTCTCGTATTTCTCGAAAAAATGATTCGATTGATGGGATTTGGTATGATACTTACAAGATCGATGAGATTGATCTTCCAATATTTCTTCTTAGAACGTATTGATTTGACCCCATAAGCGGGACCACCACCCAATAGCATGTTGCCACCAGAAGCAGAACCCCGTATTTCTTCCAGAGAATCTCCTAATTGTTCCAGAACAACTAGAAAGAGATTCTTTAACCAGAAAGGATTCAGTTCAGATGTAGGATACCTATCCAGAAGTTTTCGAAATTCCATCATGTATGATGGAATCATCAAAGATTTGATCTTTTCTAACTCTGTCTGTAACTCACTAGAGGCTCGGGAAACAAAGAGAAGATGTATACGAACGAGATATCCAGCAACAAGAAGAAGGAAAAAGATGG